TCCCCTTCTAGAGGTATTTTAGTGATAGGTTCTATAGGAACTGGACGATCCTGTTTGGTCAAATACCTAGCGACAAACTCCTATGTTCCTTTCATTACGGTATTTCCGAACAAGTTCCTGGATGACAAGCCTAAGGGTTATCTTATTGATGATATCGATATTGATGATAGTGACGATATCGATATTGATGATAGTGACGATATTGATGATAGTGATGATGACCTTGATATTGATACGGAGCTGCTAACTATGACGAATGTGCTAACTATGTATATGACGCCGAAAATAGACCGATTTGATATCACCCTTCAATTCGAATTAGCAAAAGCAATGTCTCCTTGCATAATATGGATTCCAAACATTCATGATCTGCATGTGAATGAGTCGAATTACTTATCCCTCGGTCTATTAGAGAACTATCTCTCCAGGGATTGTGAAAGATGTTCCACTGGAAAGATTCTTGTTATTGCTTCGACTCATATTCCCCAAAAAGTGGATCCCGCTCTAATAGCTCCGAATAAATTAAATACATGCATTAAGATACGAAGGCTTCTTCTTCCACAACAACGAAAGCACTTTTTCATTCTTTCATATACTAGGGGATTTCACTTGGAAAAGAAGATGTTCCATACTAACGGATTCGGGTCCATAACCATGGGTTCCAATGCGCGAGATCTTGTAGCACTTATCAATGAGGCCCTATCGATTAGTATTACACAGAAGAAATCCATTATAGAAACTAATACAATTAGATCAGCTCTTCATAGAAAAACTTGGGATTTTCGATCCCAGATAAGATCGGTTCAGGATCATGGGATCCTTTTCTATCAGATAGGAAGGGCTGTTACACAAAATGTACTTCTAAGTAATTGCCCCATAGATCCTATATCTATCTATATGAAGAAGAAATCATGTAAGGGAGGGGATTCTTATTTGTACAAATGGTACTTCGAACTTGGAACGGGCATGAAGAAATTAACGATACTTCTTTATCTTTTGAGTTGTTCTGCCGGATCGGTCGCTCAAGATCTTTGGTCTTCATCCAGACACGATGAAAAAAATTGGATCACTTCTTATGGATTCGTTGAGAATGATTCTGATCTAGTTCATGGCCTATTACTATTATTACTATTAGAAGTAGAAGGCGCTTTGGCTCTGGCGGGATCCTCACGGACAGAAAAATCTTGCAGTCAGTTTGATAATAATCGAGTGACATTACTTCTTCGGTCCGAACCAAGGAATCAGTTAGATATGATGCAAAATGGATCTTGTTCTATCGTTGATCAGAGATTTCTATATGAAAAATACGAATCGGAGTTTGAAGAAGGGGAAGGGGCCCTCGATCCGCAACAGATAGAGGAGGATTTATTCAATCACATAGTTTGGGCTCCTAGAATATGGCGCCCTTGTGGCAATCTATTTGATTGTATCGAAAGGCCCACTGAATTGGGATTTCCCTATTGGACTGGGTCATTTCGGGGCAAATGGATCATTTATCATAAAGAGGATGAGCTTCAAGAGAATGATTCGGAGTTCTTGCAGAGTGGAACCATGCAGTGCCAGACACGAGATAGATCTTCCAAAGAACAAGGCTTTTTTCGAACAAGCCAATTCATTTGGGACCCTGCGGATCCATTCTTTTCCCTATTCAAAGATCAGCCCTCTGTCTCTGTGTTTTCACGTCGAGAATTCTTTGCAGATGAAGAGATGTCAAAGGGGCTTATTGCTTCCCAAACAAATCCTCCTACATCTATATATAAACGCTGGTTCATCAAGAATACGCAAGAAAAGCACTTCGAATTGTTGATTCATCGCCAGAGATGGTTTAGAACCAATAGTTCATTATCTAATGGATCTTTCCGTTCTAATACTCTATCCGAGAGTTATCAGTATTTATCAAATCTGTTCCTATCTAACGGAACGCTATTGGATCAAATGACAAAGACATTGTTGAGAAAGAGATGGCTTTTCCCGGATGAAATGAAACATTTGATTCATGTAACAGGAGAAAGATTCCCCATTCCTTAGCCGTAAAGATATGTGCCCATGAAAAGGGGATTAAGTGGAACAGAATTGGCCGGATGGTAGAGTCGTGGAAACACTTGTTTCTTCCATCTTTTTGGCCTTAGCTCCATGGAACAATATGCTACTGCTGAAACATGGAAGAATTGAAATCTTAGATCACTATGTGTGGATGATATGAACTGCCTAAACAAGAATTCTTGAACGGCGAAAGAGCCTATTACTCGCTACATCAAACAATTTCTACTAATGAAACCGTGTAAATCCATCGGAAAATACGCATGTCCGCTGAAATGGTTGTTGCTATCTGCTCCAATAACGAATCATTGGTTTCATTGAATAACTAAAGAAGATAGATAGACCTTTCTCTTCGTCTCAGGTCGATGGATCTCCTCAATTGGAAGATCTCCCATATGGATAATACACATTCCAGTTGACCGAGCCTAATTCTAATTGCTTTGTTCCGAAGCAAAGATAT